ACCTAAGGTTTCCTCCGGAAGGCTCGTCCGCGGGGGGTAAGTCAGGACCTAAGGCGAGGCTGAAAAGCGTAGTCGATGGACAATAGGTTTTATTCCTATACTATTCTTTATTGGCAACGAGGGACGAAGAAAGCTAAACTAGCCAACTAATGGTTATTGGTTTAAATGTACAAGGTGTTGAGGAGTAGAGAAAATACTTTGAGCTAAGTCATGAATACGGAATAACGTGCGCGTTATATGAAGTAGTTGATGTTATACTTCCAAGAAAAGCTTGCACTGTCATAAATAAAGAATACCTGTACCCTAAACCGACACAGGTAGGTTGGTAGAGTATACCAAAGGGCGCGAGATAACTCTCTCTAAGGAACTCGGCAAAATAGCCCTGTAACTTCGGGAAAAGGGGTACCTTTTAGGTTGCAATAACAAGGTCCAAGCGACTGTTTACCAAAAACACAGGTCTCCGCTAAGTTGTAAAACAACGTATGGGGGCTGACGCCTGCCCAGTGCCGGAAGGTTAAAGAAGTTGGTTAGTTTATGACGACGCTAATAACTGAAGCCCCGGTGAACGGCGGCCGTAACTATAACGGTCCTAAGGTAGCGAAATTCCTTGTCGGGTAAGTTCCGACCCGCACGAAAGGCGTAACGATTTGGACACTGTCTCAGAGAGAGACTCGGTGAAATAGACTTGTCTGTGAAGATGCGGACTACCTGCACCTGGACAGAAAGACCCTATGAAGCTTTACTGTAACTTGAAATTGGTTTCGGGTTTTATTTGCGCAGCATAGGTGGGAGGCTGGGACGTTAATCTTACGGGATTAATTGAGCCATCAGTGAGATACCACTCTTATAAAACTAGAATTCTAACCTTGTATCGTTAGCCGATCAGGGAACAGTTTCAGGCGGGCAGTTTGACTGGGGCGGTCGCCTCCTAAAAGGTAACGGAGGCGTACAAAGGTTTCCTCAGATCGGTCAGAAATCGATCGAAGAGTGTAAAGGCAAAAGGAAGCTTGACTGTGAGACTTACAAGTCGAACAGAGACGAAAGTCGGTCTTAGTGATCTGGCGATATTGAGTGGAAAAGTCGTCACTCAACGGATAAAAGTTACTCTAGGGATAACAGGCTGATCTCCCCCAAGAGTTCACATCGACGGGGAGGTTTGGCACCTCGATGTCGGCTCATCGCATCCTGGGGCGGTAGTACGTCCCAAGGGTTGGGCTGTTCGCCCATGAAAGCGGTACGTGAGCTGGGTTCAGAACGTCGTGAGACAGTTCGGTCCATATCCGGTGTAGGCGTTAGAGTATTGAGAGGATTCTTCTTTAGTACGAGAGGACCGAGAAGAACATGCCGCTGGTGTACCAGTTATCATACCAATGGTAAACGCTGGGTAGCCACGCATGGAAAGGATAACCGCTGAAAGCATCTAAGTGGGAAGCCCACCTCAAGATGAGTACTCTCATTGTGAAAACAAGTAAGATCACGGCAAGACTAGCCGTTTGAATAGGCATTAAGTAGAAGTGTAGTAATATATTAAGCTGAGATGTACTAATAGATCGAGGACTTGAACTATTTTTTAGCTTTAAAATATTGTCTTGGTGTTTAAAGGATAGTGGAACCACATTGATCCATTTCGAACTCAATGGTGAAACGCTATAACAGCTACGATACTTAAGGAGGAGTCCTTTGGGAAAATAGCTTATGCCAGGACTTTTTAATCTCTTCTGAAGATCAAGACATAGAAACTATTTGATAGTCTCAAGAAATTTGAAAAACTATTAATTGGTTTTATAATTTCTATCTAATGGAATATGCCATTATAGAAGCTAGTGGTCGCCAGTTTTGGGTAGAGCCAAATAAATTTATTGAATTGAATCGTTTGCCCCTTAGACTAATAAGTCTAGTATAGTTTTATGTGTAAAACCTTCTATTATTATTATTATTATTAAAAGAATCATTGCTCCACGTCCATTTAAAATTTCATTTTCTAGATAAAATCCCCATCTAAATTTATGTTTAGTTGAATTTTTATAATTATAGTTATTATTCATAAAATCTTATTTTATTATGTTTAAAAAATCTGATATTATAGTATATATATATACTATATAATAGTATATAATTTAATTATATATAAATGCCAAGTTTTTATAAAATTTTTAAGTTTTATCTAAACTTGATTAAGACTAACGATATATAATATATTATTGTATTAGTCTTAATCAGAAGAATAAAAGTAAATAGATAATTACTATTTTAAATAAACCGACATCAAAAAAATATGGAAAACATTTTCAAATTAGCTTTGGAAACTGGAAGATTTGAACCGCCTCAAGATTTCAATCCTTTAGATTTTGAAATACGTGATATTATGAATTTCATTATTTATTTTATAAAAGTTTTTCTTAGACAATACTATTGGGTTTTAACATTAAGGTTATCCATACAATGGTTTCCAAATATTAATCCTTATATTCATCCAATTTATACGTTAATATTTTCTACAGAATTTTTTTTGAAACAATTTAAAAATTTATTACCAATTATATTAGGAATGGATATGTCTGCTATGTGCGCATTTCTCTGTTTAGAGTGGATAATAAGAACTTTAGATTCTATTAACTTTACATAAACGAACCCATAAAATTAAAACTAAATCAGATGCTGAAAATAAGATTTAAACGTTCTGGTCGTAAAAAACAGCCTTTTTATAAAATTGTAGTGATGGACGTTAGAACGAAACGTGACGGAAAAGCTTTAGAGGAATTAGGCTTTTATAACCCAATTACAAAAACTTTAAATATCAATTGTGAGCGAACAATCATTCGATTAAAAAATGGAGTTCAACCAACGGAAGTTGTAAAAAATTTATTACGTAAATCCTCTATATTTTAAATATACTTCTTTCAGTAATGACTTTTTATAAAAACTCACAACAACATTATAGATATATCTTTAAAATTATTTGGAGTAAAAATTATCTTGGATTAGCTGTTGATAAAAAACTCCAAAGCAATCAAACTTTACCGTTGACAACGTTCTTTTTTTGGCCTAGAGAAAACGGTTGGCAGTTATTGAAGGAAGAATTATCGTGCAAACCTTGGATATCAAAGGAAGACTCTATTGATATCTTAAATGGTTATAATGAAATTATAAATTATTGGATAGAGAACGTTAATAAAATGGAAGGTATTAAAAAATTAATCGTAGACAGTTCAGAATTAAATTTCGAGTTATTAGCAAAAGTTTAACGAAAAATCTTATATTCATAGATATTCTTAAAATACTATAAAAATTAGAAATAACAATTTATTATTAAAATAGGGGAATATCTATATCTAATTTCTAATTACAAAACTGGGGTAGGAGGATTCGAACCTACGAATGGCGGAGTCAAAGTCCACTGCCTTACCGCTTGGCTATACCCCAAAAGTTATTCCTTATTGATACGAATAATTCTTCTACCAATTGAGAAAAAAGTAGTTAATTCTTGAGCTAGGAGAGATTCGAACTCCCGACACCGTGGTTCGTAGCCACGCGCTCTAGTCCACTGAGCTACAAGCCCTATATAACTTTGAAACATAATTATACTATTTAATCGAACAAGAAGCAATTTATATTTAATTGTTGTACTTAAAAGAAACCAAACCTAAATTTTAAGGTTATTAGAACTTTTATCTAAAATATTAGTAAAATATTTAAGTTAATTCAAATGGTACGTTACCGAGGACCACGGTTAAAAATAATTAAAAAACTAGGGCAATTACCAGGTTTAACAAGAAAAATAATAATAAAAAAGAAAAGTAAACAACAAAGAGGAAATACTGAGGAAAAGAAGTCCAAATCGTCTGCGTATAAAATTAGATTAAATGAAAAACAAAAATTACGTTATAATTATGGAATAACTGAATCGCAATTATTAACTTATGTGAAAGAAGCTAGACGAAGAAAAGGTCTAACAGGTTTTCTATTAATGCAACTTTTGGAAATGCGGCTGGATAATATAATTTTTCGATTAGGATTAGTTCCAACAATACCCGCAGGAAGGCAATTTGTAAGCCACGGGCATGTATTAGTAAATAAAAAAAAAGTAAATATACCTAGTTTTCAATGTCGACCTAACGATATTATTAGTTTTTCGTCAAAGTCTAAAATCACTAATTTACTAAAGACAAATTTAAGTCAAATAAATCATATAACTGATAATGTTTCAACTAGTCATTTAAAATTTGATCACCAATCTTTAACTGCTACAATTAATAGGCTGGTAACTCAGAAGGATCTGTCATTTAAAATCAATGATATGTTAGTAATTGAGTATTATTCAAGATTAGCTTAACTTATATTATATAGAATTATATTATATAGAATTTATTCGAGATTCCATCTAACTTCACATCTATTTTCTTCATATTTCAAAGTTCGTAATACTGATAACATATGTTCTTCTTCACGAGGAGTTAGACATTTTTTTTTTTCTAGCAGTACTTCTGTATAATGATCTTTTATTTTTACATATTCCGTTTGTGCTTTTACAAGATGAATTAAATTTCCTACAGCATCAGGTATTATTTTTGTTTCTTGTAAAAGATACGAGCCTTCTTTTTTCTTCTCTTCTTCTTTATTTATTATAAAACCCTCTTTTGTCGTTGAAAGCTGACGTGTTAAAAACATTTCAGTGTTACCTTTAGACGGGTCTACCATAGGATAACAATTTTCTTTTTCTAAAACATTACATTCAAGTAAACTAGTACTTGTATAAGATAATGCTTCTTTCAATGTCTTACTAATTTGCGATCGACGTTCGCTATATAGACTTTTAATACCATAAGCACTTGCTAACAAATTAAATTTTGGTTCTCCTTCTATCATACTTGAATGAGAATAACGCTGTTCGTAAAAGGTCTCTTGCCATTGCCTTACCATACCTTGCCAATGATTATTAATAATAATCATTTTAATCGGTAAATTATATTTCGAAAGAGTCCCTAATTCTTGTAAATTCATTTGAAAACTTGAATCACCAGTGATACAAATAACCTTTTTTTTCTTCTGTGCTACCGCTGCTCCTATTGCAGCGGGTAAACCAAACCCCATCGTTCCTAAACCAGCACTAGAAAGCCAATTACGAGGTTTACATTTTAAATATTGTGCGGCCCACATTTGATGCTGACCGACATCAGTCGTAATTATTGCATTAGGCTCAAGAGCAGTTACTTTTTTAATAACCTCTTGAGGTAACAAAGTATCACCCGATGGAAGTGCTTTTAATGGAAATTCTTCTTTCCATTCATCAGTCTGTGAATACCATTTTTTAAATACTTTCCGAAGAGGTTTTTTGTACCATTTGTATTCTGGTCGTTTCATTATTAATAAAAATTCCGATAAAATAACCTTAATATCCCCAATAATACCAAGTCCAATAGTTTTATTTTTTCCAATTTCTGACTCATCACAATCAATATGAATTATAAATGCTTTACAGGCAAAATCTTGTAATTTTCCAGTAACTCTATCGTCAAATCTTGCACCAACAGCAATAAGTAAATCACAATTTCCAATAGCGAAATTTGCATATGCGGTACCATGCATACCTAACATTCCTAAACATAATCTATCATTTTCATTAAAAGCACCTTTACCCATTAGAGTAGTAGTAACAGGAATTCTAAAATAATGTGCAAAATGATATAACTCAGCAGTTGCATTAGAGCTTATAACCCCACCTCCAATATACAAAAGAGGTCTTAAGCTACCTGAAAGTCTATGTAGAGCTGTATAGATTATATCAGTTTGATTGGCAATCTGATATCGCCAACCTAAAATTTTATGAACCGTTATCTCGTCACACGTTTTAAATTTCCTTATTTTTTCTAAACCTATATTTTTTGGTATATCGATTAAAACAGGACCAGGTCGTCCATTTTGAGAAACATAAATCGCCTCTGTGACGATCTTGGATAAAAACCTAGCTTCCGTAATTATATACGAATGTTTAACCATTGATAGCGTTATACCATAAATGTCAATTTCTTGAAAAGCATCTGTCCCCAAAAATTGAGTTCCGACTTGACCAGTTATTATTATCATAGGAATTGAATCCATATAAGCTGTCGCAATCCCAGTAACTAAATTGGTTGCCCCTGGTCCAGAAGTTGCAAAACATACACCTACTTTTCCACTAGCTCTACTATAACCATCAGCTGCATGAGTAGCGGCTTGTTCATGTCTAACAAGATAATGTTTAATAAGATTTTTATCTTCCCAAAAAAATAGTTCATCATAAATAGGTAATATTGCTCCACCGGGATAACCAAAGATTGAAGAAATTTGACTACGTACCAATGTATCGAATAAAGAAAATGCTCCTGTATGAATGTAAAACTCCTTATTATGAATTTCTCGAATATATCTAAAGGGATTGTTAAGTCTATTAATTATTTGGTCATTTAAGTCTCGTGGAGTGTTTTCTCCTTTACATATTTTAGATTTCTTTAATTGTTTCTTATCATACTTTTTTGTTTCTCGTTCTTTTTGTTGTTCTAAATATTGTTTATATCTAACATCATTCGGGGATCTTTTTCTTAGCTTCTCCATTCTAGAGGCTTTTAACCAACGTAATACAATGTCATTATCATCATCTTCATTAATTCTTCCCATTTTTTTTATTTTTTTTTTCTCTCCGTACTCATCATAACCTTCATAGTTAATGCGGTTATCTAACTTAAATCTATCAAATGTGGCTAATTTAGTTTTTTGAAAAACCTTTTTATAAACGTTCTCTATTCCGAGATTATTATTGTAATTATCAATTCCATAAGTTTTAATATAGTTTTCTTGCTTAACGTCGTAAATTAAATTATTACTTCCAACTACTTTAGAAATATAACGAGATTTCATCGCTTGATTTCCTCTTACAGAAGTATATAGTTGAACTAAATCTTTACTAGTAGGATATTTCATTTGTAGACGATAGATCAAATCATTTATTCTGTCACGTTTGACTTCCCCTTGACACCAACTTAAATTTGAAGCTTGTTCAGTTGACATAAATTAATTACCTTAAGATATAATAACAAATGTAATAAACTATTCTAAACTAACCATTTGTTTTAGGATATAGAATAATACAATTATGATGCTAAGAAAAAAAAAAATTACTTTTATATTAAACTTTTTTGACTGATTAATAAAAGGACTTAATAAGATTAAAATTAATCCAAACATTGATGATATAAAAAACCTTGGATAACGTAATAAATTATCCCAAAAAATCATTTCATACTCCTTTTTATTACTACCTTTTTAAGGATAAATTCAAATTTTAGCGAAATTTAGTAAAAGATTTTATACATCCTAGATTAATACAAATTAATTTAAAATTCTTAATACATTGACTCTATTAAAGTGAAAATCAAAATTAGATAATAATTTATATTATATACTAAAATAATATAAATTTTTCTATTAATTTAGTCAATAAGAAAAACTCACTAATTTACTTGCCTTTTTTTTATCTTACATAAGTTTTAAAAATTCATTATTATACTTATAGAACTATGACATTACTTATTTTAGGAGGAACAGGAACTTTAGGACGACAAATTGTTCGAAAAGCATTAGAAAATGGTTTTCAAGTTCGTTGTATTGTTAGGAATAAAAGAGCTGCCAATTTTTTGAAGGAATGGGGAGCTGAATTAGTTTATGGAGATTTAACTTTGCCAGAAACTTTACCTGCTGCTTTTCAAGGTATTACAGCTGTGATCGACGCAGCAACAACAAAAGTCACAGAGGAAAATGATAATAGTAGTATAATAAACGTTGACTGGTACGGAAAACTAATTATAATAGAATTATCAAAATTAATAAATATAAAACGATTTATCTTTTTATCTATTTTAAATTCAGAAAAGTATCCTTATATTACTCTAATGGAAATGAAGTATAGAGTAGAAAAACTTATTAAAAGTTCGGGTTTAACTTTTACAATTTTTAAATATGCCGGATTTTTCCAATCACTTATCAATCAATATGCATTACCACTTTTAGAACAAAAACCTATTTTAGTTACGTCAAAATCACCGGCTATTGCTTATATTGATACACAGGACGCTGCTTATTTTTGCATTAAAAGTTTATCGATTAAAGAAACTCAAAATAAAATATTTGCTACAGGCAGTTCCCGAGCTTGGAAATCTGAAGAAATTATTGGCCTTTGTGAAAAATTTTCAGGGCAAAAAGCAAAAACTTTAATGTTTTCTATATTGTTTTTTAAGATATTTCGTCAAATTACAGGATTTTTTGATTGGAGTCTTCAAATAAGTGAACGATTAGCTTTCATCGAAGTTATAAATGATACACCAAATTTTAAATCCTCAATTCAATATACTTATCACATATTAGATATTAATCCGAGAGAAATTTTAGAATTAGATTTTTATTTCCAAGAGTATTTTGAAATAATGCTTAAAACATTAGAAGAAATTAAAAAGACAAAAGCTTCTATTATTGCAACTTAATAAAAAAGAAGAAACTATGAACCACGCTTTTTTTATCGTAAAAGTTGTTAAACCTCCAATTCATCTAATGTTTAAAGATTATGAAACAATTGAAATAAAAGTAGAATTTCCAGCTAGGCGTCAAAAAAACTCAAAAAATGACATTATACTTTTACTTTGGGGTGATCATCGAGAGGATTTTTTGAAATATTACAAAGTACAAGATTATTTATTAATCGAAGGCATCGTTACATCAAATGTCAACAATAAAAAAATAAATATCACCGTTAAAAAACTTTATCCATTTCTATTAGTCTAATACCAATAGAATTTTTCTCTTGATTTAAATATTAAAAGCTAGCGAAATAGGTGTATACCTATTTTGGTAACTTTTATTTACTATTTTTTTATCCAATCATAACCCTTTTCTTCTAATATATCTGCTATCTTGCTATCCCCAGTCTTAACTATTTTTCCATCATCCATAATATGAATAAAATCAGGTTTTATATATTCTAATAAACGTTTATAATGTGTAATAAGAATTATACTTTTATTTTTTTTCTTTATCAATGTATTAATCGTTTCAGAAATAGATTTTAATGCATCTATATCAAGCCCCGAATCTGTTTCATCAAGAATCCCTACTTTTGAATCTAATAGAGCGAATTGTAAAATTTCATTACGTTTTTTTTCCCCCCCAGAGAACCCTTCGTTAACATTTCTAGATATAAAACGTTCATCTAATTTAACCATTTTTAACTTTTCTTTTACTAGCTCATAAAAAGTTAAAGGGTTGACTTTTGGTAAATCTCTTGATAATTGTTTAGCATTATATATAGCTGCTAAAAACTCTTGATTATCAACCCCTGCAATTTCAATAGGATATTGAAAAGCTAAAAATAGACCTAAATGGGAACGTAGGTCTGGTTCTAAATTAGAAATATCTTTCCCTTCAAATAATATTTCTCCTTTTGTAATACTGTAAGAGGGATGACCAGCAATTACTTTAGAAAGAGTGCTTTTACCAGAACCATTTACTCCCATTATAGCATGTACTTCTCCTTCAAAAATTGATAAATTAATTCCTTTCAAAATTTTACTATCATCAATATTTGCATGTAAATTTTTAATTTCTAATAATGGTAGTTTAGTTTTTTTAATCATCCGACACTTCCTTCTAATTTTATCCGTAATAAGTGTTCAACTTCAGTAGCAAACTCAATAGGCAGTTCATTAAAGACAACTTTGCAAAAGCCAGTAAGTATTAAAGTAACAGCATCCTCAGTATTAATCCCTCGCTGCAAAAGATAAAAAATCTGTTCTTCACCAACTTTTGAAGTAGAAGCTTCATGCTCTATTTTTGAAGTTGAGTTTTGTACTTGTATGTAAGGAAAAGTATTTGCTTGGGCATTTATTCCAAACAAGAGTGAATCACATTGAGAGAAATTTCTACTATTTAAAGCTTTTGTGCCAATTTTAACCAGTCCTCTATAACTATTTTTTGAATAACCCCCTGATATACCTTTAGAAATAATTTGACTTGTGGTATTTGCACCTATATGAATCATTTTAGTTCCTGTATCGGCCTGTTGTCGATTAGTTGTCAACGCTACTGAATAAAATTCTCCTTTCGAGTAAGGACCTATTAATACACAACTTGGATATTTCCAAGTAATAGCAGAACCAGTTTCTACTTGTGTCCAGGAAATTTTGGAGTTTTCTCCTATAGCTAATCCACGTTTGGTCACAAAATTAAAAATACCTCCTATACCATTTTTATCCCCCGCATACCAATTTTGAACTGTCGAATATTTTATTTCTGCATTTTTTAATGCAATTAATTCAACAATAGCTGCATGGAGTTGATTGGTATCATATTGAGGAGCTGTACATCCTTCAAGATAGCTGACATAACTACCTTCTTCTGCAATGATTAGCGTACGTTCAAATTGTCCAGCTTCTTTATTGTTGATTCGGAAATATGTTGATAATTCTAAAGGACATCGTAAATTTTTAGGGATATAACAAAAGGACCCATCTGTAAAGACAGTTGAATTTAGAGCAGCAAAAAAATTGTCTCCTGAAGGTATTACTGTGCCTAAAAAATATTTTACTAAATGAGGATAATTTATAATAGCTTTTGATATTGAACAAAAAATAACTCCATATTTTTCCAATTCTTCTTTGAATGTGGTCGCAATTGAAACACTATCAAAAACAGCGTCAACAGCAACATTTGCTAAACGTTTTTGTTCGTTAAGAGAAATTCCTAATTTGTCAAATGTCTTTTTTATTTCTGGGTTGATCTCATCTAAGTTAGATAATGTTTTTTTTTTCTTTGGCACAGAGTAGTAAATAATTTTTTGATAATCTATATCTAAAATATCTAATTTTGCCCAGGTAGGATTTTTCATTTTTCTCCACCTTTTTAATGCCCCCATTCGAAATTTGAACATATAATCAGGTTCATTATTTTTTCTTAAAATATTTCTTACTATTTTTTCATTTAATCCTGGTGGAAGCGTTTCAGTTTCAATATCAGTAAAAAAACCATACTTATATGGTTGATTAACAAATTGTTGTAGATTAGTATTTGTATTATTCATAATAATAATAGTTTACAACTTAGTTACTTTATTTAGATATAATTACTTAAATTTATTAATAAATATATGTTTATTTATTTATTATATTTCTAATATGAATCAATATGAATCATAAATTGTTTAATTTCATTTTTAATACGACAAAACGTCAATAGATAATTTTTTTTACAAACATTATAATTAATTATAATGTTTGTAAAAAAAAATTTATCTATTGATTTGATCTTATTCAATCTTATATAAATTCCTTGACAAAACAATTCCTCTCTATAATAGAAAAGAATTTAAAACTTCGTTTCAACAAAACGTTGAAAGATAAATCGATTATGCTTTTTATTCATCTTAATAACGCGTGATCTAACAAAACCTAAATCAAGGGCTTGATAAATAGTTTCAGCATAACCATAATTTAACTCTAGTTTCTTTAAAAATAGAGAAATAATTTCTTTTTGAGTCCAAGATCGAGAATCTGTGATTATATCGTAAGATAATTTATTATATTTAAAAGCCAAATAATTTTGATGAGTGGTATCGTATATGCTAGATTTTAAATAGTCAGAATTAACTATTGGAACCTCAATAGTTTCATGTAATTTATGTTCTATATAGGGATAACCGAGTTTGTTTATCACTTTCTTTAAGATCTTAGAATTTGTATATTTTGTTTTAATAGAAGTATAGTGAGACATAATTTTATTAGTTTTAAAAAACCCTGAAAACTAAAAGATTTAACAATAACTTACTTAATACAATAATACTAAATCTTTAAAATAACGTCAAGAAGCGCAATACTTTAAAGAGTTGTATAATTAGAAAGAAACCTTTTTTTAAGTGAGCTCAGCAGGAATTGAACCTACATTAGGAACTTAGAAGGTTCCGGTCTTTATCCATTAGACGATGAGCCCTTTGAAATACGTAAATAGAGACTGGGTAGTACTGGATTCGAACCAGTGACCCTCTGCTTGTAAGGCAGACGCTCTACCACTGAGCCAACCACCCTTGACTTTATTTGCTTAATAACAATTATAACATATATATAATATCTTAATACTGATTGTTAATGGGATTTAAAATAAATAAAAATTATAATTGACAATAATTTAAATAAAGAGTATATTGCATTGACTAAGTAAAAAATTGGATTTAGGAGTTTTATGAAAGCTGTAATACAATTTATTAAAGGAATTGAAGAAACTACTATTCCAATTATTAATATAACGCGTTCACCTGATGGTACTACGGGCACAGCAACGTTTATTTTTGAAGATGCTAGTTTATTTTATGCAGGTATTAGTTCACAGAGGGAAATAACTGGAATGTTTCTTATTGATAAGGAGGGTACTTTAAGTACAAGAGATATTAATGCAAAATTTATTCAAGGTAAACCAAAAACTCTTCAAGCCATTTATATTATGAAAAATGCTGAAGCTTGGGATCGTTTTATGAGATTTATGGAGCGTTATTCAGAGCAAAATAATTTAACATTTATTAAAGCTAAAATAAATTCCTAAATCGAGTAACAAAAAAGAATATATATATATATATATATATATTCTGATAGGAAAATTCATTTTTAGTCTAAAATTAACGAGAAAGAGAAATTATAATAATGTCTATTATTACCTCAAGATTTAATTTTAATAAATTTGGTTTATTATTATCAAAACATAGTTATCAAATAAAAAAAAACGATATATTGGCAGGTATTTTAATAGGGTTAGAACCAAATTATGCCTTAATCGATCTAGGTTTAGAACGAATATGTTTTTTACCCTTAAAAGAGTTTTCTCTCTCTAAAATAACAAATACTGAAGAGTTATTAAATATTAATTTTATTGCTGAATTTTTAATTCTTGATATTAAAAAAAATAAGCGAATAATTGTTTCATTAAAACGGGTAAAATACATTTACTTATGGAATCGATTAAGGCAATTAGATTTTACAAATATGATTATTTATGCGAAAATTGGAAATTCATTAGGAAGAGGGAAGCTAGTAAGCTTCAATGATTTATGTTTTTTTATCCTAAATGCAAATATCCCTAAATACTATCGTAGAACAAGCAATCCAAATCTTTTTACACCTTTCAAATTCCTCGAGATTAAAGATTCTTTTCATATTGCTCATATAAGTTCCACATCCGCAGTTTTCAGTAAAGTTAATAAAAATTTAATAGTTGGTTCACTCTATTTAGGAAATATTGTTTCTATTAAAGAGTTTGGCATTTTTATTAATATTTTAGGGGTAAAATGTTTAGCTCATATTTCGGAAATTTGTCAAAATCAAGCACTAGATCTTACCTCCTTTTATAGTCGGGGAGATCAATTATTATTCAAAATTGTTTCTAAAGATATAGAACGTGGTAAGATTTCGATAACTTTAGAGAATTAACCACCACCAACAATTGTGATAATTTCTATTTTATCGTCTCGTTTTATATATTTTGATCTTAAAGTCAACTCATTTTTTATCTTTCCATTATGTTCTATAATAACCAGTTCCTTTGGATAATTAAGAAACTCTAGAAATTGAAATATTTGAAAAGGTTGAATAGTAAATATTTTATATTGATCGTTATTTAAAGCAATTGAAAAAAAAAAGCTTTTTTTTTTAATAGGACTCATTTTTCGTTATTGTATATATATATATATATGTTATAAAGTATACTATATAATTATAGATGCTTTAATTTTAATAAGGTGGATGTAGCCAAGTGGTTAAGGCAGTGGGTTGTGATTCCGCCATTCGCGGGTTCAAGTCCCGTCATTCACCCTAAAAACTAAAAACTCTAAATTAACCTAAAACGCTGGTGTAGCTCAATTGGTAGAGCAACTGATTTGTAATCAGTAGGTTGAAGGTTCAATTCCTTTCACCAGCTCTTTTGATAATAAAGACAGAAAATTCAACGATTAGTTTACAAATAATACAATATTATCATAAGTATAATTTAAATTTCTAGTAAAATTAGGAGAAAGGCGATATAATTTGGAATAAAATAGATTATTAAAATTGATATATTGATTAATTTTAATAATCTACTACAAAACGAATAGATTATTAAAAAAAATTAGTATGATGAAATAAAATAAAGTTCAAGATTAAATTTCCGTTACACTAATCAATTGGACGCATTGAAAGTACGGCTTCTGTTTGACGATTTATACCTTTTTCAAAACCTGCAGCAGCAGCTCTAGCACGACCTGAATGCCACCAATGACCCACTAATAAAAAGAAACCTAAGAAAAAATGAGAAGTTGTTAACCAAGAACGAGGAGAAACATAATTTACAGAGTTTATTTCAGTAGCAACACCACCAACCGAATTTAAAGACCCTAAAGGAGCGTGAGTCATATACTCTGCTGCTCGACGTTCTTGCCATGGTTGAATATCATTTCTAATTTTATTAATGTCTAAACCATTTGGACCACGTAAAGGTTCTACCCATGGAGCACGTAAATCCCAAAAACGCATTGTTTCTCCACCGAATATAATTTCACCACTAGGTGATCTCATTAAATATTTTCCTAAACCAGTAGGTCCTTGTGCTGATGCCACATTAGCACCTAATCTTTGATCTCTGACTAAAAAAGTAAACGCTTGTGCTTGAGAAGCTTCAGGTCCAGTAGGACCAAAGAATTCGCTAGGATACGCTGTATTATTGTACCAAACAAATATAGAAGCAGTAAGTCCCATAAGAGATAATGCTGCTAAACTATAAGATAAATAGGCTTCCCCTGACCAAACAAAAGCTCTACGTGCCCAAGCAAACGGTTTAGTTACAATATGAAATACACCCCCAAGTAAACAAAGGGCACCTACCCATATATGACCGCCCACAAGATCTTCCATGTTATCAATTGAAGCAATCCAACCGTCACCACCGAAAGGTGATTTAAAGACATAACCGAAGATAATAAAAGGATTTATAGTTGGATTATCAATAAATCTAACATCTCCACCTCCGGGAGCCCAAGTGTCATATAATCCATAGCTAAATAAGTTACCAGGCATAGCTCGGAAAGCAAATAAAAGAGACCCTAAACCAAGGAAAATTAAATGAATACCTAAAATTGATGTCATTTTATTTTTATCACGCCAGTCATAGCCAAAGAATGGAAAAGATTCCTCAAGTGTATCAGGACCAATTAAAGAATGATAAATTCCACCGAAACCCAGTACCGCAGAAGAAACTAGGTGTACAACTCCAACAACAAAATATGGATATGTATTTATAATTTCCCCCCCAGGCCCTACACCCCATCCCAATGTTGCCAGATGAGGAATTAAAATAAAGCCTTGTTCATATAAAGGTTTCTCTGGAATAAAATGAGAAACTTCAAATAATGTCATAGCCCCTGTCCAAAAAACCATGATACCAGCATGAGCTACATGTGCACCTAATAACTTACCAGATACATTAATTAGACGGGCATTACCAGACCACCAAGCAAAACCTGTAGATTCAATATCTCTACCAGCTACAATATTAAAGGGCGTTTCCACGTGGTAAAACCTCCTCAGGAAATACAAAGTTTTCATGTGGCTGATCTTGTGCAGCCATCCAAGCGCGAATACCTTCGTTTAATAAAATATTTTTAGTATAGAATGTTTCAAATTCTGGATCTTCTGCAGCGCGGAGCTCCTGTGATACAAAATCATAAGCTCTTAAATTAAGAGCAAGTCCTACGATACCAACAGCACTTGTCCATAATCCTGTTACGGGTACAAATAGCATAAAGAAATGTAACCAACGTTTATTTGAGAAGGCTACACCAAAAATTTGTGACCAAAAGCGATTTGCTGTTACCATAGAATATGTCTCTTCCGATTGAGTTGGAGTAAATGCACGAAATGTATTTGCCGCATCACCATCTTCAAATAACGTATTTTCTACAGTAGCTCCATGAATAGCACATAATAAAGCCCCCCCTAAGATACCGGCCACGCCCATCATATGAAAAGGATTTAAGGTCCAATTATGAAATCCTTGTAAAAATAATAAGAAACGAAATATTCCTGCTACTCCAAAACTTGGAGCAAAAAACCAACTAGCTTGACCTAATGGATATAATAAAAAAACCGAAACAAAGATTGAAATAGGTCCAGAAAAAGCAATTGCATTATATGGACGGATACCTACTAAACGTGCAATTTCAAATTGTCGTAGACAAAATCCAATTAACGCAAATGCTCCATGTAAAGCCACAAAAGTCCATAATCCACCGATTTGACACCATTGTGTGAAATTTCCTTTAGCTTCAGGACCCCATAGAAGTAAAAGGGAATGTCCCATACTATTAGCTGGTGATGAAACAGCTGCCGTTAAAAAATTACAACCTTCTAGATACGAAGTCCCTAACCCATGTGTGTACCATGAAGTAACAAAGGTTGTTCCAGTAAACCAACCACCAAGTGCTAAATAAGCGCAAGGAAATAATAGTAAACCTGACCAACCAACAAAAACAAAACGATCTCGTTTTAACCAATCATCTACAAGGTCGAATAAACCACCACGTTCTGATTGTCCAATTGCAATAGACATAAATAGATTATTAATTATGAACTTTAAGCAATAATAAAGTAGATAAAAGAAACAAAATTAGTTCACATCTATCAAACTTATCTAATCAGCTAATTTATATTATATATTATAAGTTCTTTAACTTTTCTAATGGTTAGTAACATAATTTCTTTCTTTAAACCAACAAAATATTAAATTATTATTAATATCTTTTATATTAGGTATATAGAACTTCTCCCCAGGTAGGACTTGAACCTACGACCAATCGGTTAACAGCCGATTGCTCTACCACTGAGCTACTGAGGACTATTTTATTACTATTATATATCTTTTTAATCTTGTTATCTTTTCTTAAGATTTATAGTATTATTAAATTAATTTAGAGGGTTATTAATAATTGAGCCATTTTGCTCATTTGAGAAAATGGGAAAAGTATTTATGTTAAATTTAGAAAAGACATCAACGATAATATATAATATTTTAATAAGTTTTGACTTTTTTTTTTTAGGATTTCATACAATACAACTATTAATTAAAAAAATAAATTTTAAGAATAAAAAATGACTAAAAAAACTGTTCAAGTTATCTTATCGAAAGATATAGATACTTTAGGGAAAGAAGGAACTATTATTAAAGTTAAACCCGGATATCTTAGAAATTATTTAATTCCTGGAAAACTTGCTAAAGTAGCAACTAATACTTTAATTCACAAATTTGAATTAAAGCAAAAAGATATAGAAATAAAAGAAAAACAATTTCTTAAAAAGTGTGAAGAAAATAAGGAATTATTAGAAAGTTTTAATAAATTTGTAATCTATAAAAAAATCAGGGAGGATGGAGTATTTTTCGGAAAAATTACAAAAAAACAAATATTAGATCTATTAAACGAGAAAGTTAAGTTAAAAATGGAACTTAACAAAAACCAGTTGGAATTTCCAGAACTTAAACAACTAGGAAAATATACTATTAAAATTAAATTAGCAAATAACATTATTGCTAACGTGAATCTAGAAATTTTAGCAGAATAGAATATTGTTAAAATGAACAACTTAAGATCATCTAATTTAAAAACAATATTACCATATAACCTTTTAGCTGAAAAATTAGTTTTAAGTAGCATTTTAACAATGCCTGAAAATATTTTAGTCGTCAGTCAAAAACTACCTATTGAAGCTTTCTACTTAGAAACTCATCAAATTATATATAAGGCATTGTTAATACTTTATGCTGAAGGAAAAACTATTGATTATATAAATTTAATTACCTGGATTCAAGATAATGGATTTTTATTAAAAATTGGAGGTTCACATGTTATTTTAAAATTACTAAATCAAATATCCAAGATAAATAATTTAGATGAGTATCTAAGCTTAATTTATGAAAAATATTTACGGAGATTATTAATTAAACTTGGTGAGGAAATAATTGAATTAGGTTATTTAACAAATCTTCCTTTAGAAACTATTTTTGCAAAAATTGAACAAAGTTATTTTCGTCTCGCAGAAAATAAATCAACAAAACATTTAATCAGCGTTAAACAAGGTTTACAACAAATCGCTAAAGAAATTGAGCAAGGCTTAAAAAGTCCACACTTATCTGGATTAAAAACAACTTTTATAGAACTTGATATAATAACTCAGGGGTTTCAAAATTCTGATCTGATTATTATTGCTGGTCGACCTTCAATGGGGAAAACAGCTTTCGCGTTTAATTTAGCAAAAAATATTGCCCAATCTCATGATACATCAGTAGTTTTTTTTAGTCTAGAAATGACGAAACAACAACTGTTATATCGATTATTGTCATCGGAAGTAAAAATAACAAGTACTAGATTAAGAGCATCACGAATTAAAGAGACTGAATGGTTTCAAATACATAGAGTTATTAATAAATTATCAAGTTTAAGACTCTTTATTGATGATACTCCAGAACTATCGGTTAATGATGTTAAATTAAAAGTAAAAAGTATTAATTTTGAGTCAATAAAAAAAAATAAGTTTAGTCGTTATAGATATTTACAACTTTTAGAAGAAGTAGATCAAAATATAAATAGAGTTCAGGAGTTATCAAAAATTACCCGAGCGCTCAAAAAATTAGCTCGTGATTTAAATATACCAATTATTGTTTTATCTCAACTGAGTAGAAATGTGGAAAGTCGAGTCAACAAAAAACCAATTTTAGCAGATTTAAGAGAGAGTGGATGTATTAATTTTTTCTTTGACAACTTGGTTCTCAATAAAACAATAAATTCCCCCATTTATTGCTGGACCGGTAAATTATTGTCTAAACAAAAACTTTTTGATATTAAATTTACTGGACAAAAACCTATTTATAAGCTGATCACTAATCTTGGTTGGTCAATATTTTTAACTAGTGATCATAAAATTTTAACCGAAAAAGGTTGGAAAAAACTTAACCAAGTAACATCAAACGATTTGATTAGTATAAAATTATTCTTTTATCTTAGTTCTATAACTTATTGTCATAAATCTTTTATTACATGGGATAAGATAATTAAAATAAATTATCAGAAATTGGGGAATGTCTATGATTTAAGGATTTCAAGTTATTCAAATTATCTAGTAAATCGTATAGTTGTTCATAATTCAATTGAACAAGATGCTGATATTGTTATTATGCTATATCGTGATGATTATTATAATAAGGAAAATGCTGAAAAGAATATAATCGAACTTATTATAGCAAAACATCGAAACGGACCAATAGGTTCAACAAAATTAATTTTTGATCCAAAATTTCTTCGGTTTTTTGATATTTAAATTTATTTTAATATTTCAATTTGAAAGAGTCCTTATAATATTTATTAAATATTATATATTTTCTTTGGTAACAAAATTAGTTTGACAGAAAAATAAAGATTAAAGCATTATATAATAATAATAATTCCTCTTTAACTTTTCTGAAGAGCGTCTTTAGTTCAGTTGGTAGAACATAGGTCTCCAAAACCTAGTGTCGAGGGTTCAAATCCTTCAAGACGCGTGCTATTGCTATATTACGTAAATAACAAAAACTAGAAATTTTATTTTAACCTAAAAATTTTAAAATTATTCAAATCAAAAAAATATTAATAGATAAATATATATATATTATTAAATATATGGGAAAAAAAGTAACCAGTATAATAAAATTAGCTCTATCAGCAGGCAAGGCTGTTCCTGCACCCCCTGTAGGTCCAGCTCTTAGTCAACATGGTGTTAATATAGCAGCTTTCTGTAAAGAGTATAATGCAAGAACAGCTGATCAAAGTGGTTTAATTATTCCAGTCGAAATATCAGTTTATGAAGATAGGTCTTATACTTTTATATTGAAAACACCTCCCGCATCTGTACTACTGATTAAAGCTCTCAACATAAAAAAGGGTGCTGCTGAACCAAATAAACAAATTGTTGGTTCAATAGAAAAAAGCGAAATTGTAAAAATAGCACAAATCAAGTTATCAGATCTAAATACAAAAAATATAGATAGTGCTTTTAAAATTATTGCTGGAACTGCAAAAAATATGGGAATTACAATAAATGATTAATAGAGTTGAAAATTCTTAGAATGGATTTAAAAAAGAATGAAAAAATTAAATAAACGAATACAAAATAACAAACAAAAAGTAGAAAAACGTTTATATCATCAAAAGGAAGCTATTAGTCTTGTAAAAGAAATGGCAAATGCTAAATTTGTGGAATCTATTGAAGTTCACGTTGCATTATCAATTGATCCTAAGTACACTGATCAACAATTACGAAGTACTTTAATATTACCTAAAGGGACCGGAAAAACAAAACGTATAGCAGTATTAATATCTTCAGAAGCTATTAAATCGGAATATTTAGAATTAGCTGATATAATTGGTTCTGATGATTTAATAGAAACAATAACAAGAGGTGAGTTAAACTTTGATATTTTGATCGCTACACCTGATATGATGCCTAAATTAGCTAAATTAGGCCGAATTTTAGGTCCAAAAGGTTTAATGCCTTCACCAAAAGCCGGTACAGTAACTACTGATATAGGGTTGACATTACAGGAGTTTAAAAAAGGTAAAGTAGAATATCGTGCTGATAAAACAGGGATTGTTCATTTGCTAATAGGAAAAAGTAATTTTACTGAGTCAGATTTGTTAGAAAATTTAGTTGCTATTTATACTTCGATAGAAAATAATAAGCCAATAGGCGTAAAGGGTCGTTATTTTAAAACTTTTCATATTTCTAGTACAATGGGACCATCAATTCAATTAGATATTTCAACATTAAAATGATAAAATAAATTTAAAATATAGTATAAAATTATGACTGAAAAAATTTTAACTTTAATTGAAGAATTAAAAACATTAACATTATTAGAAGCTACTGAATTAGTTCAATCAATAGAAGAAACATTTAATGTAGATGCATCTACAGGAGGTGGTGGTGGAGTTATGATGATGAGTCCGGGTGAAACATCTAGTGAAGATGATAATAAAGCAATAGAGGAAAAAACAGAATTTGATATTAGTTTAGACGAAGTTCCTAAAGATAAAAAAATTGCTATTTTAAAGGTTGTTCGATCAGTAACAGAATTAGGGTTAAAAGAAGCCAAAGAGGTCGTTGAAAATACACCAAAAGTCATTAAAGAAGGATTGACAAAACCTGCTGCTGAAGAAGCTAAAAAATCCCTTGAAGACGCTGGTGCTATTGTGACACTTAAATAGAACCAAATGTATTTTTAAATATAAATTTTTTATTTTTTCTATTATAAATATTAAAATAAACGCAAAGCTATTAAGTATAATAATTTGAGTTTTATTTTAATATTTAAGCTACTAGATATTGTGATTTGAAAATTCTAGAAAATTTCGTCTTCTACATGAGCTGCAATTTTACAATCTCTTCGAGGGTAGGCCACACAAGTTAATATATAACCACATTCTATTTTTTCGTCATCTAAAAAAGCTTGTTCTGATTGATCTACTTTTCCTTTTAATAATTTTCCTGCACAAGTTGAACATGCTCCAGCTCGACAAGAATATGGTAAATTTAAGTCTACCTCTTCGGCTGCATCTAATATATATACATCATCTGCACAATCATAAATTGTATCAATTTTTTCTTTTGGACATACCATATGTATTTTGAAGGTAGGCATACACTTAAATTTGAAATCAAAACCAGGTAACTATTACAAGTAAAATTTATTTTAAATCAAAATAATAACATATTATTATATTAATGAGCCCTAGTTAATTTGTCAAATTTTTTGGGTTTGTATATATTATATATAGACTCTATAGTAAGAAAGTCAAAAAGATGTTCACTGAATAGGAGTTATACTAAATGGCATTACCTTGGTATCGTGTTCATACTGTAGTTCTTAATGATCCAGGACGGCTAATTGCAGTTCATATAATGCACACAGGATTAGTTGCTGGATGGGCTGGTTCAATGGCATTATATGAATTGTCTGTTTTTGATTTTTCGGATCCGATTTTAAATCCTATGTGGCGTCAAGGTATGTTTGTTATGCCTTTTATGACAAGATTAGGGGTCTCAGATTCCTGGACGGGATGGGATATAGCAGGTGAGAAAACTGAACCTCTTGTAAGTTTATGGTGCTATGAAGGAGTAGCTTATACTCATATAATACTATCAGGTCTTTGTTTTTTAGCTGCAGTTTGGCATTGGGTATACTGGGATCTTGAATTATTTCGTGATCCAAGAACCGGTGAACCATCCTTAGATTTACCGAAAATTTTTGGGATCCATTTATTCTTATCTGGTTTGTTATGTTTCGGGTTTGGTGCTTTTCATGTAACTGGATTCTTTGGACCAGGTATTTGGGTTTCCGATGCTTATGGGTTAACTGGACAGGTTCAACCTGTTGCACCATCATGGGGTCCAAATGGTTTTAATCCTTTTAATCCAGGAGGAATTGCTGCACACCATATAGCAGCTGGTAGTTTTGGTGTTTTAGCAGGCGGTTTCCATTTAACATTACGACCTCCTCAAAGATTATACCGTGCATTAAGAATGGGAAATATTGAAACAGTTCTATCAAGTAGTATTGCAGCTGTTTTCTTTGCAGCTTTTATTACTTCGGGTACTATGTGGTATGGATCAGCAACTACTCCTATTGAGTTATTTGGACCAACAAGATACCAATGGGATAGTGGGTATTTTCAACAAGAGATTGAACGTCGAGTTGAAACATCTTTAAATGAAGGTTTATCAGAAACTGAAGCTTGGTCAAGTCTTCCCGATAAATTGGCATTTTATGATTACATTGGTAATAATCCAGCAAAAGGAGGGTTATTTAGATCTGGTCCTATGAATAAAGGTGACGGGATAGCTGAAGCTTGGTTAGGTCATCCAATTTTTAGAGATCGTGAAGGGCGTGAGTTGACTGTGCGTCGTATGCCTGCCTTCTTTGAGACATTCCCTGTCATTTTAATTGATAAAGATGGGATTATTCGTGCAGATATTCCGTTTAGACGTGCTGAATCAAAGTATAGTATTGAACAGGTTGGTGTAAACGTAAGTTTTTATGGTGGTAAACTAAATGGTCAATCATTCAAAGATGCACCAACTGTGAAAAAGTTTGCTCGTAAAGCTCAACTTGGGGAGGTTTTTGAGTTTGATAGAACAAGTCTAGAGTCTGATGGTGTATTTAGAAGTAGTCCACGGGGTTGGTACACATTTGGACATTTAAATTTAGCACTATTCTTTTTCTTAGGTCATTTATGGCATGGGTCCCGTACTATCTTTCGTGATGTATTTACTGGTATTGGGTCAGAAGTTACAGAGCAAGTTGAGTTTGGTGCATTCCAAAAACTAGGGGATGAAACAACTCGTAAACAGGGTGTGGTTTAATTTATTTTCTAATTATTAATTAAAAGGAAAAATATGGGTATTGACTTTTCACAACTTTCACAGCCAGCTTTAGTATATTCAACTTTATTAATAGGAACATTAATGGTTCTCTTTTTTGCTGTTTTCTTCCGTGATCCACCTAGAATTATAAAAGAATAAAATACTTTAGATTTATGTTTATTAATAAAATTAATAGATATAAGTCTAAAGTATCCAGTATGATTAATCTTCATGCTCTTCAAAAGGATCCCTTAGCCCTGATCGAAATGATCTATAAGTTGAATAAGTAGTGATTGTTATTAAAAAACTACAAACAAAAATCAACAAAATAACAGATGTTTCCATAAGTTTTACTCTTTTATTGAATTATTATACTGACAAAAATTCTTATTAATTAATTTAACTTAAAAAAAATTATGGCTTTTAAAACAAAACTAGGTGATATTTTAAGACCTTTAAATTCTGAATATGGCAAGGTAGCACCTGGATGGGCTACAACATTAATTATGGGTATCGCGATGCTATTATTCTTAGTTTTTTTATTGATAATTCTACAAATCTATAATTCATCATTAATTTTAAACGATGTTGATGTAGATTGGCAGAGTTTAGGTAATTAAAGAGGATTTTATTTAATCATAGTTTATTTTTATTATAAATTATGATTAAATAAAATCCTCTTTAATTATAACTTATACGAAATTATCCAATAAAAAGTTAATTTTTTAACATGTTTTATTTTTAATTTTTAAGATAATGGCTGTAGTTTAGTTTGCTTAGGCAAACCAGTATATTTACTTACAAATTGTTCAAAGTCTTTTCCATCGATTGTTTCAATTTGAGTTAATAATGTTGATAACTGATCTAATAATAGACGGTTCCTCTCTAATATAGTGCAAGCTTTACCAAATCCATCTTCCACAATTTCAATAATTTGTATATCAACTTGATCAGCAACATCAAGAAAACAATCTGGTCTGGTTTGTAGACGTCGCCCAAAAAAAATCGTCGGTTTAGGTAATTCCATCGCCATAGGAGTTAAACTAGACATTCCAAATCTTGTAACCATTTGTCTTGCTAAAGAATTGACTTTAAAAAAGTCATTACTAGCACCACTAGTGATTTCCATTTTTCCAAAAATAACTTTTTCTGCTGCCCGACCACCAAGTGTTCCTATTAATCGAGAGGATAATTGACCACGTGTTAGAAGAGGTTGCTCATCAGGTGTAAACCATGTTAATCCTTGAGCACGTCCTCTTGGGATTAATGTTACTTTTTGAACATCATCATGATTTTTTAATAATGTACCAGCTAAAGCATGTCCTACTTCGTGATAAGCTACTAATCTTTTATTTCGTGAGTCATTTAGTAAAACACCCTCTAATCCTGCAATGATTCTTTCAATTGCTGTGTAGATTTGTTTAATAGTTATAGTCTCTAAATTAGCTCTAGCAGTTAGAATAGCAGCCTCATTAAGAATATTAGCTAGATCAGCTCCAGAAAAACCTGCTGTACGTTGCGCAATAAATTTAAGTGAAGTTTTTGAATCAATTTTTTTATCTCGACTATGGACTTTTAAAATTTCTATACGCCCATATATATCTGGTAAATAAACAGTGATTTGACGATCAAAACGTCCAGGACGTAATAATGCAGAATCTAGAACATCGGCTCTATTTGTTGCTGCAATTACAATAATTCCACTTGTAGGTTTAAATCCATCCATTTCTGTCAAAATTTGATTTAATGTTTGTTCACGCTCATCATTAGTACCCCCTACTCCTGTCCCCCTTTGTCTACCAATGGCATCAATTTCATCGATAAATAAAATGCAAGGAGAATTACGTTCTGCAGTTTCAAACAAATCACGAACTCGTGAAGCTCCTATACCAACAAACATTTCAACAAATTCTGATCCAGAGATACTAATAAAAGGTACACCCGCTTCTCCAGCTATTGCTTTTGCTAGTAGAGTCTTCCCTGTACCTGGAGGACCAACTATTATAACACCTTTTGGTGGATTCGCACCAACAGCTGTAAATAGTTGGGGCATCTTTAAAAAAGAAACAAATTCTTCAAATTCTTGTTTTGCTTCATCGATACCAGCAACATCCTTGAATGAAACACCCGTATTAGCATCTAATTGAATTTTTGCCCGAGCTTTGCCCAAATTACCAAAGAAATCGTAATTGCTACCTTCCGAAAAAAATAATTGAAAAACAACAAACAATAAAACTGGGATTAGAAAAATACTTAGAATTGACCATGCTGAATTGAAAGATACAGAAGGGTGGGCAGTGAAATCTATTTGATATTCTCTTAATTTTAATATTAAAGATGAATTTCGGATAGGTACTTTTACACTGACATGTTGTAATTTTGAACTGATTGAATCAATGATATCAAACACAACAATTTCACCATTTTCATACAAATCTACTTTTTTTATGTCACCATTTTCTAGATAACTTAAAAATTTCTCAAAACCAATTATATTACTTGGGTGACTTTCTTTAAAGTTAATCAAATTAGTAATTAAGTCTAGGATAGAATCCCATTTAAAATAAATAAAACCTGAGATAAAGGTAAGCCCAACTAAAATTATATAAAAAATTTTGGGGGTTTCATTCTTCATAAATAATTATCCTTTATGTTAATAATAGTATTACAATATTATTATTAACATAAAGGATATTAAAAAACAAGTTTTTAAGAGTTTTCTGTAAACTTCCAAAAATATAAAATATCATATATTGTAATATTTAATCTTAATAAAATAGAAATAACTAATTATGATAGAGAAGGGATCAAAAGTCCGCATTTTAAGAAAAGAATCATATTGGTATAATGATGTAGGAACTGTAGCTACAATAGAGCAAGGTGGTTCAAATTATCCAATATTAGTAAGATTTATAAAAGTTAACTATAGTGGGACGAATACAGCAAATTTTAAATTAGAAGAATTAGTATTAACGAAATAGTTGCATTTCAGTTTTAGTTTAAAACTGAAATGCAACTATTTCGTTAATACTCATTATTTATAATTAAATAATTTAGTGGAAACACCTGGAAACAAATCAAGTAATAATAGAGTATTAATTATTTCATCAGAATTAGATTCAATATCAATCATTTTTTTATAGCGGCGAATCTCGAATTGTTCACGTGAATCTTTATTAACATGCGGAGATCGCAAAACACAATATGATCTTTTTTTAGTAGGGAAGGATACCGGACCTGAGATATTAGTAATACATTTTTCCTGACTTAATATATTAAGCATTACATCGCAAGAGCGATATAATCTTAAATGATTAAAAGACTGTAAAATAATTCGTACTTTTTCTGTTGACATAAAATTAATATTTAATTAAGAATTTTTGAAACAACACCAGCTCCAATCGTTCTTCCACCTTCTCGAATAGCAAATCTCATTCCTTCTTCAATTGCAATTAAAGAAATTAAACCAGCTGTCATTTTTACACGATCTCCAGGCATTACCATTACTGATTTCGACCCACTATCATCTGTAAAACGTAAAATTTCACCTGTTACATCTGTTGTACGAACATAAAATTGAGGTCTATAGCCTACAAAGAAGGGTGTATGACGTCCTCCTTCTTCTTTTGTTAAAACATATACTTCCGATTCAAATGTGTTATGTGGTGTTATTGTACCAGGTTTTGACAATACCATACCACGTTCTATTTCCGTCTTTTGTAATCCCCGTAATAAAATTCCAACATTATCTCCAGCGACACCTTCATCTAAAGTTTTTTGGAACATTTCAACACCAGTTACTGTTGTTGATTTCGTATCACCTAAACCTACTAGTTCTACTGTTTCACCTACTTTTACAATTCCGCGATCAATTTTACCAGTTGCTACAGTACCGCGACCAGTAATTGAAAAAACATCTTCAATTGCCATCAAAAATGTTTTTTCAGTATCCCTTATTGGAGTTGGTATATAATTATCAACTTCTTCCATTAAATTATAAATTTTATCGACCCACTTATTATCTCCTTTTTTTATTGTAGGTTCAGCATTAATAGCTTCTAATGCTTGTAAAGCAGAACCGGCAACAATAGGAATATCATCTCCAGGAAACTCATAATTAGATAATAATTCTCTAACTTCTAATTCTACTAACTCTATTAATTCCAGGTCATCAACTTGATCTTCTTTATTTAGAAATACTACAATATGTGGAACACCAACTTGTTTTGATAATAAAAGATGTTCACGCGTTTGAGGCATAGGACCGTCAGCTGCTGAAACAACTAATATAGCACCATCCATCTGTGCTGCACCAGTAATCATGTTTTTAACATAATCAGCATGACCGGGACAATCAACATGAGCGTAATGGCGAGTTTCTGTTTCATATTCTACATGAGCTGTATTAATAGTGATTCCACGCGCGCGTTCTTCGGGCGCCGCATCAATATCTTCATATTTTTTAGCATTTGCACTACCAGACAAGGATAAAACAGCAGTAATTGCTGCCGTTAATGTAGTTTTACCATGATCGACGTGTCCAATGGTTCCAATGTTAATGTGTGGTTTTGTTCGGTCAAATTTTTCCCGAGCCATAAGTCATATCCTCCTTATTTCTTATATATATATACATATATATATATATTTTTACTTTTGGCGTTTAATTGTTATTACGAACGAAAATGTGCAAAAGCCTTATTTGATCTTGCCATTCGATGAGTTTCATGCTTTTTACGAATTGCATTACCATAACCTTTTGAAGCATCTATGATTTCATTGGCTAATTTTATAGCAATTGTTTTCCCTGATCTTGCTTTAGCAAATTGAAGAATCCAGCCTAAACCGAGATTAATTCCTCTAAATTTTTTTACCTCGATAGGTACCTGATAAGTCGAGCCACCTATGCGTTTAGCTTTTATTTTCACTGTAGGGCTGACATTTTTTATGGCTATTTCAAAGATTTTTAACGGTTGAGTATCGGTCTTTTGTTTTATAATATCAAAAGCTTCATAAAGAATTTTCTCTGCTATTGTTTTTTTTCCATTTTTCAAAATTTTCGATATCATTAAACTAACTAAAAAACTATTATAAACAGGATCTTCATTAGGAAATTTCCGTTTTTTATTTGTGCGACGAGACATAATTTATTATAATAAATTTTATTTTATTGGCTTTTTCATACCATATTTTGACCGCCCTTGCCGTCTATCCTTTACCCCGGTTGTATCAAGCGTTCCTCTAATAATATGATACCTTACACCAGGCAAATCTTTAACTCTTCCTCCCCGAAGTAGAACTACCGAATGTTCTTGTAAATTATGGCCAATTCCTGGTATATAAGCTGTCACTTCAAATCCAGAAGTTAATCTAACCCGCGCTACTTTTCTTATTGCGGAATTAGGTTTTTTGGGTGTTATTGTATGTACTCTTGTGCAGACTCCTCGACGCTGAGGACAACTTTTTAATGCTGGTGATTTTGTTCTAGGTTGAATTTTTCTACGTTTTAATCTAATTAATTGTTGTATAGTAGGCATATATTAAAGTTTTTTTATAGTCAATTAAAATTTATTGCTTATTATTAATATTACCATTATCTTCAATTTTGTATTTCTTTAAAAATCTTTCAACACGACCCTCTGTATCAATTATTCGTTGTGAACCTGTGTAAAAAGGATGATTTCCAGACCAAATATCAACATGTAATTCAGGTTTTGTAGATCCTACAATCATAATTAATTGACCATCATAATAAACTTTTGTATTCTCAAACCATTCTGGATGTAATTTTTTTTTTACCATAGTAATATACTATATAAATATATGTTAATATAAATATATATTAACTAACGTTTTGAATATTGTGAAGCTTTTCTTGCTTTTTTTAAACCATATTTTCGACGTTCCTTAATTCGTGCATCCCTTTTTAAAAAACCATTAAATTTTAAAGTGGGTCGAAAATTAAGTTCATTAAGTTTGCAGAGGGCCCTTGTTACTCCTAATTTTATTGAATCAGCTTGTCCTGTCAATCCTCCACCTTTCACATTTGCTATAATTTTATACTTTTTCTCTAGTTTCACTATTTTCAAAGGTAAACTTATCTTTTTCAAATAAGTAAAATTTTGCTGGAAATATTGTTCAGCTTTGTAACCATTAACTTCACAGAGTATTTCAGAAGTCGATTCTAAAAATGGAACTAAATAAACAATTGCTATCGATTCTTTTCGTCTTCCAATTCCATAGATATGGATATTATCAATTTCTTTACTTTTCATGAACTGTAAATTTTAGTTATAATAATTTTATTATTTGTGGCTTTTGTGAAACATGGGGATGTTTTGACCCTTTATATACCCGTAAATTCTTAAAAAATTTTCTTCCTAAACGATTCTTGGGAAGCATACCTTTAACAGCTTTTTCAAGAATACGTTCCGGAATACGTATTTGTAAATCCTCAAAAGTTTCAATAGTTTTTCCACCTGGTCTACCTGAATGACGAAAATATAATTTCTGTGTCCTTTTCTTTCCACTCACAAATATTTTCTCTGCGTTTATGATTATAATAGAATCTCCGAGATTTTGTGTAGGAGTAAAAATAACTTTTTTTTTGCCTCGTAATAAAATTGATATTTCTGTGGCTAACCGACCTAAACATTTATTTTTAGCATCAATTATATACCATTGCTTTTTAAAATTCTGTTTTGATGGAATAAACGTATCTTTCATAATAATATTTAATTATTTTTATAAATAAATAATAATTTATTGAATTATTCATTCTTAGATAATTGATAGAACTGATTTAACTTCTCTTTTATTTCCTCTACTGATTTAATACCTAAACCTGGAATACCTATTAAGTCTGATAACGGGTATTGAATTAAATCTCGGGTAAAATTTATATTAACTTTCTTTAATGCTTTAATTATTCGGGTTGATAACCCTAAAGAGTATAAGGAACTCTTTTCTAATTTATTTGTATTTTTTATAGTTTCATTAATATGATCTAAACTCATATTATTTTTAATTGATGAATATTTCACTATTCCGTTATCTTTATAGTTATAATTAGATTCCTCAGTTGATATTTGAGAATTTGTTAGATTTTGTTTATCAATTTTTCTTTTTTGATAACTCTCAAAGCACGGAAATTCCATTATTTTAATTGTAGATAACATATACCCTATTACTATTCTTGCTTGTAATAGCGCTTGATGAGGTAGTAGGGTTCCATTAGTATAAATTTCTAGATGTAGTTCTTCATTATTTTTTTCGATATAATGCGGTAGAGATTTAAGATACCAGTTTACTTTTGAAATTGGAGCAAAACTTGAATCAATTGGAATAAAATCTGAAGCTCCTTCTAGTTTTTGGTCTTTAGCTAACACATATGATTTTCCAGCCTCTATTTTTATTTCTAATTCAACCAATGATTTATCACAAATTGTTAATAAGTGATTACTCGGATTCAATATTTTAACATTATTAGGTAATTCTAATGATGCTGCTGTAATAATAGCAGGCCCATAAGCCTTTAACCGACCATAACAAGTAGGGTCCATTATATTATAATTTAAGATTACAAGTTCTTTCAAATTTAACATAATTTCGAAAAGATCTTCACGAACACCCTCTAAAGAAGCAAATTCACTCTTTATACCAGGGATTCGAACACCTACAATTCTAAAACCATATAAATTTGATAATAGAGTTCTTCTTAAAACATTACCTAATGTAGTCCCTTCACTTTTTTCCAATGCCGTAAAAACAAAATGACCATAAAATTCATTCGGGTTTAATAAATCAAGATCAACACATTTACATTTACTATTTATTTCCATTGGTGATTTCCGATTAATTAAATAAGTTTTTTGAAAATCCTCCTTTTTACCTATTATAATTAGACTTTAAACTTATCTAATTTAAAATAAGAAATTGTAGAAAGAAAATTTTTTTAAACTCTTCTACGCTTGGGTGGACGACAACCATTATAAGGAATAGACGTATCATCTTTAATAGAAACAATTTTAATTCCTTTTTGATAAACAGCACGAATAGCAGCTTCTCGTCCGGGTCCTGAACCTTTTATACTAATTTCTAATCTTTTAAGTCCATACTCGTCTTTTGCTACTAAAGCAGCTTTTTCAGCAGCTTTTTGAGAAGCAAATGGAGTACTTTTGCGAGATCCTTTAAAATTAACGGTTCCGGCGGACGCCCAAGACAAAGTATTTCCATCTAAGTCACTAACAGTGACGATTGTATTGTTAAATGTAGCATGAACGTGCATTGCTCCAGTAACAATAGTTCGCTTTATTTTTTTTTTCATTTTTTCTTTCCCTATTGAAGAATAAATTTTTAAGGTGGATGTTATTTTTTCTTACCTGCTACGGTTTTCTTACCCCCACGTCGAGTTCGGGCATTAGTTCTTGTTCTTTGTCCTCTTACGGGCAAGCCTGCTCTATGACGACGACCTTTGATAGATCCGTTTTCCATTAGGCGTTTTATATTTAAATTTGTTAATCTTAATAGGTCGCCTTCAAGCTGATAATTTTTTTCTAAAACCTTTCTTAAACTACTTATTTCTTCATCAGATAAATCTTTCACTCGAATACCATTTTTCTCAGCATTATGTAATCCAGCACTTTCTAAAATTTCTTTTGATCTTGATAATCCGATTCCATAAATTGTTGTTAAGGCATATTTAATTTTTTTATTATTCGCCAAATCTCGTCCTAAAAGTCTAACCATATATAATCTCCAATTTTTTTTATCGCTTTAGCCTTGTCGTTGCTTATGTTTAAGATTAACACAAATTACTTGAACTCTACCATGACGACGGATGATCCTACAATTTTCACACATTTTTTTTACTGATGGTCGAACTTTCATATTTTTTTTATTGTTTATGTTTCTATATGTTTGTAAATTATTTAGCCATCAATTTAAAATATATCTTCTCTATTTAATAAATTTTGAACTTTTCTAAAAGTATCAACTAAAACATTAACTAAAATAAGTTGAGAAGTTAATCCAAATCCCCTTAAATTTAAATTATTTATTGGTAACAAATATTCTAAACCATTAAGCAAAAGAAGAATAATAATAAGAAAAATAGCATTAATAATTGTTAATCTTTTAATAGTTAGAGAGAGATAACTCTGTGTATTTATTCCTGGTGTGATTCCTTTTATTGTAACAGAATTTTTCCGAAATTGTTCTGTTATATCTTTAGGATCTAAAAGTATTGCGGAATAAAACGAAGTGAAAAAAAAAACCGAAATACCATATAGCAACCAATAAAAAATTTTTCCAATTAATAATATTCTATTTGTGGAAAAAAGAGTGAGATTTGAAAAAAAGTCAATATTAATAAATTGACCAAATAAGAACTTAGTAATAGAAGTTAAAATAACCATAACCGAAGAAGTGAAAACTAAAGGCATTACTCCAGCCTGATTAACTCGAAGTGGTAAATTACTGTTATTCCATAGTGAAAATTTATTAACATTTCGTAATAATTGACTCGCTGAGACTAATGGAACTTTCACTACAGCCTCATTTATATAAATGCAACCTACTGTTGTCAATAAAAATATGCTACTAACAAAAAACCCAATAAAGATACTCTTATTAGAAAGGTTTAACGCGATAGTTCGAAGTTGATCAGGAAAATTTGAAACAATATTAAAACAAATTAATATTGAAGATCCATTACCTATACCATATTTCGTAATTAATTCACTAAACCATAATATAATCATCGTACCTGTTATTAATGATAAACTTATTTGTATCAGGACTAAGATATTCCAATTAAAAATTAAAGATCGAAAACTGTATGTTGTAATTATACCTTCAATAACAGCAAAAAAGAAAGTCAAGTATCTTGTATAATCTATAAGTTTACGTCGCCCATATTCGCCTTCGTTTTTTTGCAACTTTAATAGAGTTGGATTAATAGTAGTTAAAAGTTGAATGAAGATTGAAGCATTAATATTAGGTAAAATACCAAGGCTTAAAATACTAAAAGAAGCATTTCCTCCTCCAGAAAAGTTATTCAAAATGGTAGCAATAGCTGTTGTTGAATTATTTGATCCTACCAAAGGGGAAAAAGTATTAATATCTATATAGGGGAGAGGTATAAAACTGCCAATTCGAACTAATGTAAGTAGACTAATAGTTAAAAAAAAACGTTGCCGAAAAGAGGGGTTATTTTTTCGTAATTGCAAGTTCATAAGAAAAATTATCCTAGTTTTTAATATTAATTGATCCTGTTTTATGGAGAATAATAATATGACTAATTAGATATTATTTTCCTATAATTTGTTCAAAAGATATTTGTCTTTTTTGAATAACTTGCTCAATTGTAGTTAAATCTTTTAATGCCATAATTGTAGCTCGTGCATTATTTAAAGGATTATTTGAACCAAGTTGTTTTGATAAGATATTTTTAATTCCAGCAAGTTCTAGAACAATTCTTACAGAACCTCCTGCAATAACACCTGTTCCTTGAACAGCTGGTCGTATGAAAATTTTTGAACCACCAGCAACCCCAATTATGGAATGGGGAATTGTTTTACCTTCGGCTATTGGAATATTTATTATATTTTTCTTTGCATCCGTTTCGGCTTTTTTTACTGCTGTACTTACTTCTTTGGCTTTCCCGACTCCAACTCCAACTTTTTGTTCCATATCACCAATAACAACTGTTGCTCGAAAACTTATTTTTTTACCACCTTTAACAACTTTAGAAACCCGAGAAACTTTTACTACTCGCTGTTCCCAAATAATTTTTTCATTTTCAGTATTCATAAATATTCGAAAACTATATATCTATTAAAATTTTAGGCCCATTAATCTAACTCCTTCCGCTACTTCTTTTATACGACCATGATAAGGTTTTTTTCCTCTATCAAAAATGATTTGGGTAATTTGCTCGTTTAACAGTTTTGTACCAATTATTTCTCCTACAAGTCGTGAAGCTATTTTATTTGAAGTATTTAAACATTTTGATCTTACGTCTAAATCTAAAGTTGAGCAACTTATTATTGTTCTCGAAGATGAATCATCAATAATTTGAGCATAAATATGCTTATTTGATCGATGAATAGATAACCTTGGTTTAAAATTATTACCTTTAATTTTTTTCTTTCCTCGTTTTCCCATAATTTCTTATTTACCGGATTTTCCTATTTTACGTTTAATAATTTCGTTTTTATATAATATTCCTTTGCCTTTATAAGGTTCAGGAGGACGTTTACTTCGAATTGTCGCTCCCAATTGACCGACAAGTTCCTTATCAAATCCCGTAATAGTTATTACTATATTTTTTTCTATTTTAATATCAATCCCTACTGGTATCGGTATTAAAATTGGATGGCTATAACCTAAATTTAAAATCAAATTTGTATCGCTTACTTGAGCTCTATAACCAACTCCTTGAAGGAGTAATGTGTGGGTGAATTTTTGTGAGACTCCAATAACCATATTATTGATTAGAGTTCGTGTTAGGCCATAAAGCTGATTTGCTATTTTCGTATTATTTGCTTTAGTAATTATTATGAGATTTTCATTCATTTCAACTAAAATTGAATCAGAGATTTTCCTAAAAAGTTTTCCATGTGGGCCGGAAATATTGATCATTTGTTTCTTGATCTCTACTTGTACATTTGAGGGTACCTTTATTGGTAATTTACCTATTCTTGACATATAAATTTAAATATTTATTACCAGATATAACAAATAACTTCACCACCGATGCCTAATTTTTTTGCTTTATGATTAGTGATAATACCTTTAGACGTTGATAATATTGCTATACCTAGATTATTTAAAATATTCGGTAAGTTACTTTTATTGACATAAACTCTTAAACCTGGTTTACTTATTCTCTTAATTCCTGTTATAATTGGTTCTCTCTTCTGATTATGATACTTTAAGCAAAGTAGTAAATATTTTTTATTATCTATTTCAATTTCTTCAAAACTAGATATGTAACCTTCTTCTTTTAAAATTTTTGTAAGTGAAAAAATAATTTTAGTTTTTATAACACGAACAATTTGGTGACGAACTAAATTTGCATTTCTAATACGAGTTAACATATCTGCAATCCTATCTGTAGTCATTTTAATTTAATTCTCCTTTTTACTCACTTAACGGGAAACCAAATTCTTTTAAAAGAGCAACACCTTCACTTTTCGTTTTTGCTGTTGTTACAATTGATATATTTAGACCTCGTATTTGATCAATATTCTCATAATTAATTTCTGGAAATACTAACTGTTCTTTTAATCCAAAATTATAATTACCATTACGATCAAAACCTTTAAGGCTTAGTCCTCTAAAATCTCTAATTCTTGGTAAAACAAGATGAATTAATTTTTCTAAAAATGCATACATTTTTTTATTTCTAAGCGTTACAGTAACCCCTAAAATCATTTCTTCTCGAACTTTAAAACCCGCTATCGAGTTTTTTGCCTTAGTTATAATTGGATGTTGTCCTGTAATTATGCGTATCTCTTCAATGGATTTTTGTAGTATTTTATTATTTTGACCGTCTACTCCTAAACCTCGATTTATTTGGATCTTAACCAATTTAGGAACTTGATGATTATTCCTATAGTTAAATTGCTTAATTAGATTATGGAATATTAGATCCTTATACAAAAATTTCAAATTTTTCGTTTTAACCCCATTATTATTTATCATAGAATATTATTCCTTATAAGATGATACATTTGAACTGTCAATTGGAAATTCTATTCGTTTAATTTCTCCGTCTTCTCCAGGCCTGTTAGATTTAATATGTTTAGTTCTAATATTAATACCTTGAATAATAAGTTTCTTTTTTGAGCGCACTATTTTTTTCACCAACCCTACTTTACCTTTTTCTTGACCAGAAATTATTTTTACTGTCTCCCCAATTTTTATATGTAATTTTCTTTTTAATTTAGTTTTTTTCATCTAAATAACCTCAGGTGCTAATGAAACAATTTTGGTAAAATCTTTATCACGAATTTCTCTTGCTATCGGACCAAAAATTCTCGTTCCTTTTGGATTTTTATCAGTATTTATGATAACAGCAGCATTATCGTCAAAACTAATACTAGTACCATCCCGACGTGAAACCGATTTTTTAGTACGAATAACAACAGCTTTAACAATATCTGATCTTTTAGTTAGCATATTTGGAGTAGCTTCTTTTACAACTCCAACTATAATGTCTCCAATTGTAGCATATTTTCTACGACCACCAAGTACACGAATGCACATAATTTTTTTCGCCCCTGTATTATCCGCTACTGTTAAGTATGTTTGAGGTTGTATCATATCATATAAATTGTGTTAATTAACTAATAAGAACTGCTTTATTTAATATTTTTTTGACTATCCAACGTTTTCTTTTACTTAGTGGGCGACTTTCCTCTACTATTACTTCATCTCCAATATTACAGTTATTTTTTTCATCATGTGCCAAATAACGTTTTGTTCTTACTACAATTTTCGAATAAAACTGATGTTTATAACGATATTCAACAGCTACAACGACACTTTTTTGCATCCTATCACTTATTACAATACCAAGTCTTTGTAATTTAACCATAAATATTTATCGTTTAGTAAAAATTTTAATTACTTTGATGTTTCATTAATAATTGTGCAAGACGATGTTTTTGATGTTTAAATTGATGAGATTTAAAAGATTGTTTGTTAGCACGAGAAAAACGTAATTTAAATAATTCTTTTTTGATATTTAATATCTCATTCTCTAACTCATTTTTGTTTAGATTTTGAATTTCGTCCATTTTTGGTAAACTCATATATTTATTTTATTCGGCTAAGAAATTTTGTTTTAATAGGTAATTTATAAGACGCTATTTGCATAGCATCCTTAGCAAGTTTTAAGGGAACACCACTTAATTCAAATAAAATAGTACCAGGTTTAATCACTGCTACCCAATAATCAACTGCACCTTTACCTGATCCCATTCTCGATTCAGCTGCTCTTGCAGTTATAGGTTTATCCGGGAAAATAGTTATCCATAATTTGCCCCCTCGTTTCGTATATCTTGTAATCGTTCGTCTTGTAGCTTCAATCTGTCGAGAAGTTAACCAAGTTGGTTCTAATGCTTGAATAGCATAATCACCAAAAGTAATAGTACTTCTATTGAAAACTTTTCCTTTTAGTTTACCTCTATGTTGTTTCCTAAACTTTGTTCTTTTTGGACTAAGCATTTTTCTTTACTTTTAAATAAAATTCTTTGTTAAAACTTCCTTTTTAAAAAGCCATAATTTGATCCCTAAAATTCCATAAGTGGTCTGAGCTGTTTTATATGAATAATCTATATCAGCACGCAAAGTTTGAAGAGGAACCCTTCCTTCTCTGACCCATTCTATTCGAGCGATTTCTGCCCCGTTTAGACGTCCAGCGATTTGTATTTTAATCCCTTTTAATCCTTCTTCTGTTCTATAACGCTGAAGGATTTCTCGCACGCATTTTCTATAAACAACCCGTTCCTCCAGTTTTTTTACCAAAATATCAACCAATATACTAGCTTCTTGATATGGTTGTTCTATTTCAACAATATTAATTAAAACTTTTCTATCTAATATTAATAATTGAAGTTTTTCATCCAGTTTTTTCAAAAGGGATCCGGATTTTCCTATAATACGTCCTGGAACTACCGACTGGATTTCAACATAAACTTTCTTTTTTATTTCATCATTTCTAATTATAATTTTAGTAATACCTGAATACCCTACCTTATTTAAAGATAAAAAAGAATAAATATATTCCCTAATCTGATAATCATTTTTTAAAAAAGAAATATAAGTATTGACTCCACTATACCATAATGATCTATCATCTTGTAAACCTCCTAATCTAAAACCTAAAGGATGCGTTTTGTGTCCCATAACATAATTTAAATTAATTTAATATTAGCAAAGTTTTTTTACATTTTTTACATTAAGGAATAGCCTCTAAAATTATCGTAATATGGCAAGTTGGTTTACGTATTTGATACCCTCGTCCTTGAGCCCGGGGTCTAAATCTCCGTAACGATGGACCTTGATCCGCAAAGGCTATTTTTACTTTCAATTCTTCTTTACTTAAACCATTATTATGCTCTGCATTAGCTGCTGCAGAATTTAATACTTGCCATATCGGACCACAAGCTCTATATGGCATAAATTGTAATAACATTAAAGCTTCTAAATAAGAACGTCCTCGGATTTGATCTAAAACTCGTCTAACTTTAGTTGAGGAGATTCGAATATATTTACTAATAGCTTTTGCTGTCTGTTTTTTTCTCATTTATTTTTCCGTTACTTTTTTATTTTATTTCCTTTTTAACCTTCTATCGCTATTTTTTAGGTGTGAACGAAAATTTCTAGTTGGTACAAATTCTCCTAGCTTATGACCAATAATTTGTTCAGAAATAAAAAGAGGAATATGTTGTTTACCATTATATACTGCGATTGTATGACCAATCATAGATGGAATAATAATTGATGAACGCGACCAAGTTTTAATCATATTTTTCTTTTCAGTCTTATTCATTTTTTCAATTTTTTGTAATAAATGATAAGCTATAAAGGGTCCTTTCCGAAAAGATCTTGCCATAATATATATATTTTAAATTTCTTTAACGTAGAATTGTAATTTTATATTCTTGAGCGAACTATATAAATATCACTATATTTTGACTTTTTTCTTGTTTTAACTCCAAGCGTCGACTTACCCCAAGGAGTATAAGCTTTAGGGCGTCCAATTGTTGCACGACCCTCCCCCCCTCCATGTGATGATCACAAGGATTCATTACTGAACCACGAACTGTTGGTCTAATACCAAGCCAACGTTTACGACCTGCTTTCCCCAATTTAATATTATTATGATCTTTATTACTTACAGCCCCTATAGTGGCATAACAACTCTTATGAATCAGTCTGATTTCTTTGGATGGTAGTCTTAAGGTAACGTAATTATTTTCTTTTGCTAAAATCCGAGCAGCAGTTCCTGCTGCTCTGACCATTTGACCACCTTTATTAAAGGATAACTCTACATTATGGACTGAGGTCCCCAAGGGTATATTTTCTAAAGGTAATGCATTTCCTATTTCAATCGGAGCATCTGGTCCAGATAAAATTTTATTACCAATTTTTAAAGAATCAGGACAAATTATATAATTTTTCTCTCCATTATCATAATGTACTAAGGCAATTCTAGCATTGCGATTTGGATCATATTCGATAGAATATACATATCCTACTCTATCTTGTTTTCTTCGTTTAAAATCAATTGTTCTGTAACGTCTTTTATGCCCACCTCCGTGATGTCTTATAGTAATTCTGCCTTTATTATTACGGCCTTTTTTTCGATGATTTTTAACAATTAAATTTCTTTCTGGTTGTGACTTAGTAATATCATCAAATGCTGGAAAAATAGTATTTCTTGTTCCAATTGTATAAACTTTACAGATGCGAATAGTCATCACTTTTACTCCTTAACGATTCCTTTTTCTTTAACTATTAGAAAAGAGTTCGATTTTATCATTGTTTGCTAATTTAACTACTACTTTTTTATAGCGCGGTCGAATACCGGTGAATCTACCTACACGACGTTTTTTTTTTGGTAGATTACAACTATTAACTTTAATAACTTTTACATTAAATAAAAATTCAATTGATTTTTTTATATTAAATTTATTAAGCTTCGGATCTACCATAAAGGTATATTGATTATTTTCTAATAATAGAAGAGTTTTCGGTGTTGTTACTGGGTATTTAATTAAATCAATAAGTGAACTTAATTTTCTTTTAACCATTATAAGTATCCTCAATTATTTTTAGACTATCTTTTATTACCAGTAAGTTTTTAGCTAATAAAATTTGTTTCAAATTTAAATTATTAGCTAATGTTAATTTAATTGTTTTAATATTATTAGTTGATTGTAACAATTCTTTTTGTATTGTAGGAAGAATAATTAATGTATCTTTTGCTAAGTTTATACTAAAATTCTCTAATATTTTAATAATATTTTTAGTTTTATATTCTGTAATGTTAATATTCTCTATCACAGTTATATTTTTCTCCTTTGCAACCAATAAATTTCGTAAACCTAATTTCCATTCTTTACGATTTATCTTATTTAAATATAATTTAGGTTTCGGTCCAAATGAAACTCCACCTCCCTTCCATAAAGGTGAAGTGTTAGAACCAGCTCGAGCTCGTCCCATACCTTTTTGACGCCAAGGTTTTCGACCTCCCCCTCTAACCTCTGCTCGTGTCAATGTATTTCCTGTACCTTGTCTTTCATTTAGTCTTTGTGTTAAATACGCACGCTGAATCACATAATTATTTGTATCATTGAGCTCTTTTACTTTTAAAGACAATGTTATTTTATCTGTATCTCCTTTTGAAGATTTAATAGTGAAAGTAAGAATTTTTTTTGAAACCATAGATCATTTTTTATTTTATTTTTTTAAGTTGATCTGAAGAGCTAATACTTAATAAATTTCCAGATTTTCCTGGTATACTTCCTTTTAAAATTAAAAGATTTTGTTTCTCATCTATTCCTAAAATTCGTACTTTTGATACAGTAATTCTTCTTGCTCCCAATTGGCCTGCCATTTTTTTTCCAGGTAATACTCGACCTGGAGTTGTTCCTGGACCTATTGAACCTGGAGCCTTATGATTTTTGGATCCATGAGTCATTGGTCCTCGTTTAAATTTATGTCTTTTCTGATTTCCACTAAAACCTTTTCCTATAGATTTTCCACTAACATTAACTAATTGACCAATTTTAAAGTGATTAACATTTATTATTTGTCCTAATGAATAATCATTTAAATCTGGAACTTTATACTCTTGCAAATGAAGTAAAGGTGGTAATCCATTTTTTGTTAGATGACCTAGTTCTGCTTTATTAATTTTTATTCGTTGTCTTTTTAAATATCCGATCTGTATTGCGTTATAACCATTTATAGATTCTGTCTTAAGTTGAGTAATAAAACAATTCCCAACTCTAATTACAGTAACGGGTAAAGCTAAACCATCTTTATTAAAGACCTGAGTCATTCCAATTTTATTTCCAAAGATTCCAATAGACACAATTATTTATACTCCAAGTTTATATTTTTTACTAAAATTAGCAATATATAAATATTGCTAATTTAAAATGATCAATATATTTAGATATTAAGGAAAATTATTTTATTTCAATAAAATTAATTAATAATCTTGTTAATTTTTGTCTATGACCAATTTTCTTACGATATTTTTTTTTTGGTTTCATTTTAAAAACAAGAATTTTAGAACCTAAAAAATGTTTACTAATTATTCCTTTTAATACGATATTAGTTAAATATGGTTGTCCAATAAAAGTATTTGTTTTTTTTTTTACAAATAAAATTCTTTTAATAAGAATAGTACTACCAATTCTAAGGGGCAAACGATTCAATTCAATAAATTTATTTGGCTCTACCCAAAACTGGCGACCACTAGCTTCTATAATGGCATATTCCATTAGATAGAAATTATAAAACCAATTAATAGTTTTTCAAATTTCTTGAGACTATCAAATAGTTTCTATGTCTTGATCTTCAGAAGAGATT